TGATGGATGGTCCAAGACCAGACATATTGATAAATAGAACTCCCGTTTATTTGCTGAATAGCCAGGTCGGCCGAAAAAAGCATAACTATACTTAGTAATAAAACACTAGGAAAAGCCCACATGCGACGCAGATTTTTTGTTGTCGTTGGAACAAGAAGAAGTCCCACTCCTATTGCTAGAGGAACCGGAAGCGGAATGAAAGGTATGATCCATGCATATTGATATGTATGTTCCATAAGAAAATCAAAGTTTTTTCTATTCTTAGTAATTGAATTGTTTCCGATTCACCAGCTCTTATCTCTTTCGGAAGGAACAATCAAATAAAAAAATCAAAATAGGAAAGAACTCAAATCGAATTTTCCATTTTCAATCATTTCATTAATTCTTACAAGAATTTCTATTCATAGAACAAGTAAAAAGAATTCTCGTACTTGAATTCTGATATGGGTCATAGGATCCATGAATAACTCGACCCAATCAAAAGAAGACCGTTGGTATTAGTTTATTCGGGATAATTCACTAATTCTGATTGAGTGGAGTAAGCTGCCTAGGCTTCGAGGAAACTCTACGATACCTATCACTTCACTAACTATTACTGCGCTTCGAATTGAAAGATGAGACTTTGGAGATAGTATGAACTCTATCTCGGGAATTGGAATTGTTCTGAACCAAATTTTCAAGTATATTGTTGATGGCGCCAGGCTCTGATCATTACAAAAATGACATCGGTACAGCGCCCGTGTTCCTGATGAAAACGACAACAAACAACAGGGTTCGATTTCAATGATATATATTGGGAATTCGAATTGGCAGGACTGTCTTCTTCTATATTCTATTCTATAGATTCTATCTATTTCCATACTAAAAGTAAAAAAAAAACCACAGGAGGTGATTGATTTTCATGTTCAATTTGTTTCGACTAGCGACTCTACGGTTACTGAGACGGTGGGTAGTCGGACTTGTACAAGACTGCTTGGGAATCTATGGGATTTTCACCAAGGTTCTCTTTTGGTTACGCTTGTTGATTTCCCAAGCTCAAGCTCTGGTAACGATGTTTGACAACAAGGCGCGATCTTTAATGTCGATATTCGGGTCCTTGAATGCTCTTATCGGGGTTTTGGGGCGTTGGTTTTTTCCCCGAAACCGAAGCCTCCGGAGCCTCCAGCAAATCCGATTCCTCCGGCTTCGGAAATGCAAAAGCTTCGAATCCCTCCGCAGTAACAGTCAAATTCCCGGGGTTCAATCACCCTGCGGCTCCACAAGGAAGCCAAAAAAGCGTCTTCAGGTTGGCTCACTGCGACAGGAGAAGGAGAATCCAGCGCTGCGGGGCAGGACGAGAGCTCCCCGGAGACCCCGGACGAGCTATAGTGGAACTAAGTATTTAGGGGGAATTCGAAAACCTCTCTTACGATATAGATTCGACTGAGGGTTCGGATAGAAAGGTACCAATCCGTAGGAATTCTTCTTTCTTCGGATATTGTATGTTGTAAAAAAGGTTCCCCTAAAATCAAAAAGAACCTATCCCATTTTTTACCTAGGAATATTCTATGCGAGGCACTCGTATCTCTATTGTATGTTATCAAGCAAGTATCATCTAGGGAATAAATAGAATAAAATAAAAAGAATAATCCGAACAATACATGTCTTTCACATCCAACTCTAAACAATGAGCAACCTCTTCATTTTTGAATGGCGGTTCCAAAGAAACGTACTTCTCTGGCAAAAAAGCGTATTCGTAAAAATATTTGGAAAAGAAAGGGGTATTGGGCAGCGAGAAAAGCATTTTCATTAGCGAAATCTCTTTCTACCGGGAATGCGAAAAGTTTTTTGTACGACAAAAAAAAAAAAAAAAGAACCAAGTCTTGGAAGAATCTGAATCAATATGACTCCCTGAATTGTATTGTCAGTTCTAAAATGAAGGATTCCCATTAACTCATATTTTTCTTTTCAACGGATCAATACGAGACGGGACTGGTTATTGCGGTATGCAGAATAAGAAGTACTCTGCTTACTGTATTCTCAATTTTTTGACGAAGTAGTGAAGAACAAGATACAAAGTTTTAGCTTTCTTTTTAGTAGGTTTTTCTAATTTGTGAGATGGGGGTTGTTATTTTCCTCATCGATTCACTTTTCATAATACACTAACTAAAAGAAAAGTCTTTTTTTTTTCCTTTAGGAAGGAATTTTTTGGATTCTGTATTCCCAATATGTAGTCCAAATAAGGGTCTCATATTTGGGCTGTGGAATTCATCAAGATCTATATCCATATATAGATCTTGAGAGCTTTCTTTTCTTTAGAAATATAGAATCTTTTTTTTTTTTGAAGTATGCTAAAATTCCGAGAAAGATTGAAACCTTTTAGTTCTATGCCTGGATAGAGGACAGAACTATCTAGTTCCAACTGCGGCATTTCCATTCCAGGCGAAGTGAAACCAATGGAAAGCTCTTTATGAAAGTGAAACCTAACACCCTACGATCCCACACTACTAATGATTGTTGAACGTTCAATTAGTAATTTAAACGAGTGTTTTTTCATTGATTGTCAGATTCCCTAAAAACGATTTGATTGAATTGACTCCTTAGAATCTTGACGATTGAATAGGGATGGGCTATTATGTTTTCGAGTAAGCCGCTATGGTGAAATCGGTAGACACGCTGCTCTTAGGAAGCAGTGCTAGAGCATCTCGGTTCGAGTCCGAGTAGCGGCATCTTCGAAAAGAGATACAATAAATCCTATAATGAATAATGAATGGAATTCCGTATTTCCATTCTAGTCTTGAAGGATCCCCCTTTTCTTTTTTATTTTAGGATTTTTTTATGATATTCTCGACTTTACAACATATATTCACTCACATTTCTTTTTCGATCGTTTCAATTGTAATTAGTATTTATTTACTAACCTTATTATTAGTCCACGAAACGCTAGGACTCTCTAATTCGTCAGAAAAAGGCATGATAGCTACCTTTTTCTGTATAACAGGATTGTTAGTTACTCGTTGGATTTCTTCGGGGCATTTCCCCTTAAGTGATTTATATGAATCAGTAATGTTTCTTTCGTGGGGTTTTTCCATTATTCATATGGTTCCACATTTTAGGAACCAAAAAACCCATTTAAGCGCAATAACCGCGCCAAGTACTATTTTGACTCAAGGCTTTGTTACTTCAGGTCTTTTCGCAGAAATGCATCAATCCACAATATTAGTACCTGCTCTCCAATCTCAGTGGTTAATGATGCACGTAAGTATGATGGTATTGAGCTATGCAGCTCTTTTATGCGGCTCGTTATTCTCAGTAGCGCTTCTAGTCATTACATTTCGAACGCGCATAGATATTTTTGGCAAAAGAAATCCTTTATTAACAGGGTCATTTGTTTTTGATGAAATCCAATACGCAAATGAAAGAGTCAGTGTTTTACGAAACACTTTTTTTCTTTCATTTAGAAATTATCACATGTATCAGTTGATTCAGCAATTGGATCGTTGGAGTTATCGTGTCATTAGTCTAGGGTTTCTCTTTTTAACCATCGGTATTCTTTCGGGCGCGGTATGGGCTAATGAGGCATGGGGATCATATTGGAATTGGGATCCCAAGGAAACTTGGGCATTTATTACTTGGGCCCTATTTGCAATTTATTTACATATGAGAACAAATCAAAATGTTCAAGGCACAAATTCCGCAATTGTGGCTTCTCTTGGGTTTCTTATAATTTGGATATGTTATTTTGGGGTCAATATATTAGGAATAGGATTACATAGTTATGGCTCATTCACATTAACATCGAATTGAAGAAGTGACCCAATCTAGAGGAACATAGTCTGAAGTTTGTGTGAGTTTTTGAGAACCATTTGAATCCACTACTGGATTCAAATGGTTCTCAAAAACTCCAAACGTATCTGATTCGAATGGACTTCATTTTCTTTTTCCTTAAGATAAGATAAGGAAAAAGAAGACTTATTTGTTTTTCATTGTCCAGCGAATGGTTTTCGAAATCATAGCATTCTTTTCTATCTTATTCATGAAAACTATCTTATCTATAAAAGTAATTAGATAGGATAGCTTCTACCTTGTCAACGGATAGTGAGAGAAGGAAATCCGGATAAATACCAATCCCTATTACAGGTAGAAAGATACAGATCGAAACAAAAAGTTCTCGTGGTCCAGAATCCAAAAAAGAGGAGTTTGGGGCGGGAAATTGCTTGTATCCATAGAACATCTGGCGTGACATAGATAATGAATAAATAGGAGTTACTATCATTCCAATTGCCATTACAAAAGTAATGAGTATTTTTGGCATTAAAAGAGATTTTGGACTGGTAATTATTCCAAAAAAGACTACCAATTCGGCAACAAAACCACTCATTCCCGGCAATGCAAGAGAAGCCATCGAGAAGCTACTGAACATTGTAAATATTTTAGGCATTGGGATAGCTATTCCGCCTATTTCGTCGAGATAAACAAGACGTATTCTATCGTAACTCGTTCCTGCCAAGAAAAAAAGCGCACCACCAATAAATCCGTGAGAAATGATTTGTAAAATGGCTCCATTTAGTCCTGTATGGGTTATAGAACCAATTCCTAGAATTGTAAAACCCATATGAGATACAGAAGAATAGGCTATTCTCTTTTTTAAATTGCGTTGGCCAGGAGATGTTGAAGCTGCATAGATTATTTGAACTGTACCTAGTATCATCAACCAAGGGGAAAATATAGAATGAGCGTGGGGTAAGAATTCCATATTGATCCGAACCAATCCATACGCTCCCATTTTTAATAAGATTCCGGCTAGAAGCATACACGTACTGTAATGTGCCTCCCCATGGGTATCTGGTAACCATGTATGTAAGGGTATAATCGGTGATTTGACAGCATAAGTAATAAGAAATCCACAATAGAATAGTATTTCCAATGCCACCGGATACGATTGATTCGCTGAGGTTTCAAAATGTAAGGTTGCTTCGTTGGAACCATAGAAACCCATGCCCAGAACTACCATTAATAGAAAAACAGAACCCCCCGCAGTGTACAAAAGAAACTTGGTAGCTGAGTACAAACGTTTCTTTCCTCCCCACATGGATAGAAGTAGGTAAACAGGAATTAATTCTAACTCCCACATGATAAAAAAAAGTAAAAGATCTCGAGAAGAAAATGATCCTATTTGGCCGCTGTACATTGCTAACATCAGGAAATGGAACAATCGTGAATCCCGAGTCACTGGCCGAGCCGCTAAAGTCGCTAAAGTAGTGATGAATCCCGTCAGGAAAACGGGTCCTATGGAAATTCCATCGATTCCGAGTCTCCAGTGAAAATCAAAAAAATGGATCCATCGAAAATCCTGTTCTAATTGGATTAAGGGATCGTCAAATTGGAAATGATAACAGAATGCATAGGTCGTTAGAAGTAGGTCTATTGTGCATATAGAGAGAGTATACCACCTAATCATCTTATTTCCCCTATGAGGAAAAAAGAAAATGGAAGAACCCGCGGATATCGGCAAAATCACAATTATTGTTAACCAAGGAAAAGAATTCGTGGTAAAGACAAGATACACTTTGACCAAAAAAAAACCCGTGCTCGAAATAATCTTTTTGATCGAGTACGGGTTTTTGTCGGTAAGGAGAAAAAAATGGGGTCAAGTAGAGTTTTCTAGAACGTATCAATAAGCTAGCCCCATGCTTCGCGTTGTCTCATGCCATAAATAAACCCGGACACTCAAGAAATCTGTTGGACAAGCGGATTCACACCTCTTACAACCTACACAGTCTTCCGTTCTTGGGGCGGAAGCAATTTGCTTAGCTTTACATCCGTCCCAAGGTATCATTTCTAATACATCTGTGGGGCAGGCTCGCACACATTGAGTACACCCTATACATGTATCATAAATCTTTACTGAATGTGACATGGTATCTATCCACTTTTTGAACGTCATAAATTTTCGATCTAGTAAAATCATAAAGGAATCATATATGGTAGACACCAGACGAATCGAGGGTTTACCAGAATCGATTTCGACTCAATCTATTTCTGGATCTGCTCATGATAGCGATCCAAGATACTTTGATTTATTACGTTTTAGCAAACATGGGCCTATGTTTGTTTCTATCGTACATACCAATTTGAATTGGTGAATATTCTATTCAGTATTTCGATGATTACCGCTATTTATTCAGCAAGTTCGATTGATTGATACGAGTGGATTTTCTGTTACGATGAATTGACGAAACAATAGCCGGTCCAATAGCGGCTTCAGCGCCTGCAATAGCTATCACAAAAATCGCGAAAATGTCTCCTTTTAATTGGCGACTATCAAAGAAATCAGAAAATGTTACGAAATTCAAATTAACCGCATTCAGTAGAAGCTCAAGACACATAAGTGCTCTAACCATATTTCGACTTGTGATTAATCCATAAATACCGATAGAAAATAAAAAGGCACTAAAAAAAAGTTCATGTTCAAGTATCATTGACCAACCCCTCATCAATCTAGATTTATTTGCTTTCAATAGGAACAAAAATGCCACCTTAATCCATTTTATTGACTCGAATCTCACAAGTCCAGAACAAAGGAAGGTATTGGTACTAGAATAGATTGAACTAAAACCATTTCCATTTTATACATGAAAAATAGAAAAATGGAATTGAAGTGAAGGAAAATGGGTGTGATAAGAAGGAAGTCTTTTGAGAGGACAGAACTCTTTCATTCGAAGTCGTTCTTTTTATTACTGACGGGCCATAACAATTGCACCTATTAAGGCAACTAAAAGAATTAAAGAAATGAGTTCAAAGGGAAGAAAAAAATCTGTTGATAAATGAGTCCCAATTTGTTGACCATTATTTAGAAAATCCTGCTCTAAAATCTGGTTTGATCTTGTAGTCCAAATAATACCGTACCAGGAAGTATTTGGGACAGTAGTAATTAGCGAAACAAAAAGACTTGTACAAACCAGGGAAGTGACTCCTTCTCCAACGGTCAAAAGACCGAAATCCTTGTAATATTCTGAGTCATTCATGAACATCACAGCGAATACGATTAACACATTTATGGCCCCCACGTAAATAAGGAGCTGTGCAGCAGCTACAAAATGGGAATTCGATGGAATATGGAATAGGGATATACAAACCAGAACTAACCCCAAGGAAAAGGCAGAAAAAATGGGATTGGTAAGTAATACCACTCCCAGACCTCCTAATAGAAGAACCGATCCCAAAACTACTAAAAGAAAATCATGTATTGGTCCAGTGAAATCCATTCTATGTCAAATAATAGAGAAATAAGCTTAAATGGTTCATGATCTTTTTGACCAGACCGGGAAAAAATAGGTTACCCGACTCTTTTTAGGATACGCTCTGAATGGAATCCAATCCTAGATTGGGGGTTGATATAGAAATTCTCTAGATATATAATAAATATTATTCATTTAGAGAGATGTAGATTTCGAGAAAATCACGGATACAGATAATGTATTTGTGCAAGACATGATTCGGAACAATGAATCTGAAATCCGCTGTTAGTTTTAGTTACTTATTCGCCGAGCAAAATGGAAGATTGGCTCCTTTAGTATTTAGTAATAGTAATCGGAAATTGGAGTAATTGGTAATCGAATCAAGCGGTTTACACATTTTTTAGTTGAGTTGAGTCGAAGTCATAATGGTTCGAATTAAGGAATCTCCAATTACTGACATTGGTAACCGACCCAAGGCAATTTGATTATAATTCAATTCGTGACGATTATAAGTAGAAAGTTCATATTCCTCAGTCATTGATAAACAATTTGTTGGACAATACTCGACACAATTCCCACAAAATATACATATTCCAAAATCAATACTATAATTAAGTAATCGTTTCTTTCGAATTTTGGGTTCCAATCTCCAATCAACAGTGGGTAGATCTATAGGACATACACGAACACATACTTCACAAGCAATGCATTTATCAAATTCAAAGTGGATTCGACCGCGGAAACGCTCTGATGGAATCCATTTTTGATAGGGATATTGGAGAGTTACAGGTAAACGACTCGTATGAGATAAGGTAATTATGAAACTTTGGCCGATATACCTTGCAGCTCTTACGGCTTGGTGACCATAATTCATGAACCCAGTTATCATAGGAAGCATATCATAAATCTCTATGAATAATTGAAATTTTCTTTCTCTTGTTTAAGAAAACTTAGGAATCGAAAATACAATGAATGTCTTATGTCTTTACAGTGAAAGGAGTTGGGAAGAAGTTGTCAATAATAGATTCCCGAGAGAAATAGGTAAAAGAAATTTCCACCCAAGATTTAATAGTTGGTCCATTCTCATCCTAGGCAAAGTCCATCTTGTTGTGATAGAAATGAACAGGAACAAATAAGCTTTTGCTAATGTAATAAAAATACCAATTGTTGTTCCAAAGACTCCACTCAGTTCATTTATTCCGAAAAAATTAGGAATGAATAGGAATGGAATAGAGAGATTCCAACCGCCCAAGTAAAGAACTGTTACAAATAATGAAGAGACTAGTAGATTTAGATAGGAAGCAACGTAAAATAAACCAAATTTGATACCCGAATATTCGGTTTGATAACCTGCTACTAATTCTTCCTCCGCTTCTGGTAAATCAAAAGGTAATCTTTCACATTCGGCTAGGGAAGAAATTAGAAAAACCGTAAATCCTATAGGTTGACGCCACAGATTCCAACCCCAAAAACCATATTTGGACTGTGCCTCAACTATTTCAACTGTACTTGAACTGTTAGATAATCATAGTCGATGATAACATCACTGCTGCCATCGCTATTGCAGAACCGTACATGAGACTTTCACCTCATACGGCTCCTCGGTGGTCGTCATAAAAAAATCTAAGGACGGGCTCGTTAGTATCTCGATATATTAGTTGAGTAGATAGAGTAAAGATGGATCGAAGAGTCCCACATTATACCAATCCAATTCTGTCTGCTATAATAACAAAAAGGTGCTTCTGAATTGATCTCACCCTTTCTATTTCTAATGTATATTTCTAATTTCAAAAAATGTAATTTCGCTTCGTTCAGTAATAACTGAATCCTTCACTAAAAAGAAAAAAAAAAAGAAAATACTCATTGTATAAATTTCGACCCTTTTTAGATTACGAAAAAAGATTAGGCATTCCATTAGTTCATGAATCATGATACTAATTCTCTCGGTATGAATAGAGATAAAATAGTTCGGATTTTTCTTTTCTATTGCATATTTCTTTCGTTCCGGTTCTTCTTTCACATTTCATAGAAAAAGACAAGGAAGCTCTAAAAAAAGGTTACTTCGTTTCTGATAGCCATTTCTTTAACCAATGGGTAGGAGCATACTCAGGATCGGGATCCTGGGGAAGTACTGCTTGATCGTTTCTACTAACTTAAAGCCCCCACCCCAATTCCTTTTATGCGGAGAGACCTAGTTAGGTAACTTAGATTATCTCCATTACGAATCCATTATGTACCTTAGTATTCCTAACCGCCCACTCATTTTTGCCCAACCCCCGTTATGACAGACAATAGTGAAAACTCCATAGAGTTGCTCTTTTCTAACCGCGTCAAACCATGATTGCTAATCAACAAATCTTGGGGTCATTTATTCTGCTTATGAAGGCTTAACTCTCGCACATAGGGAATGAGACTTCATCTTTTTACTGCAAATTTATAAGCTGTTTTGTTTCACTCATAGAACTTATCTTATTGAGTTCATTATCCGGACTGATGAATCAAAAAATGAAGATATTTACTCAATCCATTTCACTCCTTTCTTTCCTAGAAATAAAAGAAATAGGTAACAGCTCATGTCCAAACGAATCGCACGTAGAGATATGGATAAAACACATGGAGTTAATGGTATTTCATAACTAATCGATTGAGCAGCAGCTCGTAGACCACCTAAAAAGGAATATTTATTATTCGAACCATATCCTGACATAAGAAGTCCAAAAGGAGCAAGACTTGAAATGGCAATCCATAAAAAAACACCTATACTGAGATCCGCTAGAACAAGCCGGTAGCTAAAAGGAATTACTGAATAACTTAGTAAAATGGATATAACTGCTATGGACGGTCCGAGACTAAATAAACGAATATCGCCTCTAGATGGGAGAAGATCCTCTTTCAAAAGTAGTTTTGTCCCATCGGCTAGAGCTTGAAGAATTCCAAAAGGACCTGCATACTCAGGTCCCATACGTTGTTGTACTCCTGCAGATATTTTTCTTTCTAACCACACAATTATGAATATCCCTATTGTGATTCCAAATAGAGGAATAAAAATAGGTACAAGCAAGCGTGTGAGCCCATATACCTCTTTTAAGGATTCCAATCGAGAAAAAGAATTAATAGCCCGTACTTCCGTTGTATCAATTATCATTTCAACGATCAACTTCTCCCATAATGATATCTATACTCCCTAGTATCGTCATAATATCCGCCAATTTCATTCTTTTAACTAGCTGAGGAAGAATTTGCAAATTGAGAAAACCCGGTGGACGAATTTTCCATCTCCAGGGAAAAAGACTCTGATCCCCTATCAGAAAAATTCCTAATTCTCCCTTTGGAGCCTCTACTCTCATATAAAGCTCTTGTTTCAACAATTCAAAAGCTGGAGATGGTTTTTTACTAATGAATCGATATTCAAAATCATTCCACTCTGAATCCCTTTCTCTGCCAAAGCGCCGGACTTCTAAATTCTCATAGGGCCCCCCAGGAAGTCCTTCTAGAGCTTGTTGAATCATTTTTATGGATTCCATCATTTCACTGATTCGGACGAAATAACGGGCTAATGAATCCCCCTCTTTTTGCCATTGTACTTCCCAATCAAATTCATCATAACACTCATAATGATCAATTTGGCGAAGATCCCATTGGAGTCCGGAAGCCCTTAGCATTGGCCCAGATAAACCCCAATTTATGGCTTCCTCCCCACTAACAATGCCCACTCCTTCAACTCGGCCCAAAAAAATAGGATTCTGCGTAATAAGCTTTTGATATTCAGCAATTCCTGTTAAAAAATACTCACAGAAATCGAAACATTTATCTACCCAACCATGAGGTAAATCAGCAGCGATTCCTCCGATACGAAAAAAATTATGCATCAGTCGCATACCTGTGGCAGCTTCGAATAGATCATATATCAATTCTCTCTCTCTGAAAATATAGAAGAAAGGCGTCTGCCCACCAATATCTGCCATAAAAGGGCCGAGCCATAACAGATGAGAAGCTATGCGACTCAATTCCAACATAATGACTCTGATATAGCTAGCTCTTTTAGGTACTTGAATATTTCCCAAACGTTCTGGGGCGTTTACTGTTATTGCCTCTGTAAACATAGTCGCTAAATAATCCCAACGTGTTACATAAGGTAGATATTGTATAATTGTTCGGTTTTCCGCAATTTTTTCCATCCCTCTGTGTAAATAACCCAATATAGGTTCACAGTAAATAACATTTTCACCGTCGAGAGTAATGATGAGGCGAAGAACGCCATGCATTGATGGGTGATGAGGACCCATATTGACTCTCATGAGGTCTTTTTTTGTAGTCGGTACATTCATATGCGTTTTCCCCGATTCAGGATCAGTATTCTATGAATTGCTGAAAACGAAATAAAGTTCATCAAAATTCAAGCTCTGAAAAATCAAATAATGCTACAAGGGCTCTTCCAATTAACTTATCACTTAACTTAACGAGTTTTTAACTCCCGAATATCCAACTGATCTATTAATTCTTTATAACGTACTCTATTTTTATTTGACAAATACGTCAGCAACCGTTGACGTTTTCCCAGAGTTTTTTGTAGACCTCTCTGAGATAAATAATCTTTTTTGTGTAATTTCAAATGTGAAGTTACTTTCTTTAGTTTATTGGTGAAACTGAATACTTGAAATTCAACAGACCCCTTGTTTTCTTCTTGCGAAATAACTGAAATAAATGTATTTTTTACCATAAAAAGAGTCCTTCTCCCTCCCCTACTTATTTTCTTTTTAGTTTCTACAGATTACAGATATGGATTTGACCAATCAATAAAAATAATGACATTCATTTTCATTTGGGATACAATACACACTAATGTTGATTGAATTAATAATCAATCCAATTTCAAATTGGATTCGTCTATGCATAATAACGTAGAGTTCTCCACCCACAAAACCGCCCCCAGATCACGGTTTCACATACATAAAGAGCTCTTATGTATGTGTTCGGAGGAGAAGCTGTATCTTTGACCCGATTTCACAAATCGATATTCTGATCAAGTGCAGGTCGTGAAAGAAATCGATGAGATTTGCTTCCATCGGATCGAGAGACTCTTCTTCTTTTTAAGAAGAAGAGATGAAGTAGAAGCCCCTTCCGATAGAGTATCCTTTTTCGAAGGCCTTTCTATCGGAGCCAAATACCTACTATCTGTTGGGTTTTGTGCGGAAGGGGGTTTTCAGAAGAACCCCAAAAGCCGCACAGGCGCCTGTAAAACTCATAAAACTCACTGCCCCTCTCACTGCTACAAATTGACCCAGAAATTGTAGCCAACTATTAGGTCGCTGATTTCTCATCTTTAATTATTTAAGGCCCTCTTGCCTTTCTACTTGGAATCCTTTCGCGAGGATAGGTCCCTTTTGTGGAACTTTTCTTCGTACTAACAAATAAAAATGTGAATGTCAACTGTATAAAACTGGGGCTTCGACTCTAGTTCACAAATCGATATTCTGATCAAGTGCAGGTCTTGAAAGAAATCGATGAGATTTGTTTCCATCGGATCGAGAGACTCTTCTTCGTTTGAAGAAGAAGAGATGATGATGCGAAAGAAGCCATTGGCGGAACCACTAGGCCCACTAAAGGCACAAAAACAGCAATACACCACTGGTGTATTGCTTCACCGGACGATTCATCTTCTCTTGCTCCAATCCGAGGAATTTCGGCATCGGAAGGACCGGGTAGTCCTACTAGACAGGATTTGAACCCTTGGCCTCAAGGTTATGAGCCTTGCGAGCTACCAAGCTGCTCTACTCCGCTATGAAAGAATTGAGAACTACTAGACAAAGAAGGTTTGGGTGTGCCCCTTGACCCTATACTATAATAGCTCATTTATACAGAAGGGTCAAGGGCTCCCTATTGAGAACTACTAGACAAAGAAGGTTTGGGTGTGCCCCTTGACCCTATACTATAATAGCCCATTTATACAGAATGGTCAAGGGATCCCTATTGAGAACTACTAGACAAAGAATTGAGAACTACTAGGCAAGACACAACAAGAGTAATACCGGTGCTTTATGATATGAGACGCTTAATACCCAATCCGAGGAATTTCTGAATCGGAAGGACTGGGAGACCTAGTCCTACGGATTTCAGTAGTCCTCGTAGAGCTGGAACTCGCTCTGATTCTGTTGCCGCCCGCGACACACACGCGCTGAAGCATCCTCAGCAGCTGCTGAGGATATGATATCACTTGTCTTTATTCTTCACCGAACTTCTAACATGGGAATTTCTTTTTGTAAGCACTTTATCTTATCAAATTGGGTTGCCCGGAAATGATGTTCTTCCCGGATCTTCGAATGAATTTTGTCCAGTTGCCATTTTGGGTTGTCCAGCCCCTTCATTCTCTCGTATCCGCGTTCCAGCTTCGAGTAACTACTTGAAAGGATCTTATGTGATTATTTTGTTTTATGACTACTCGAAAACATCTTATATGATTTTTTTTGTCATGAAATACCTTTTTGCAGTCCAACACTTGAATTTCAGTATCCGCGAGTTTAGGAGTTCTCAAGGTTCCTTGGGATCCACCTATCAATGAAGTAGTCGCCTCTTTTGATGGAGTATCCTTTTTAGAAGGCCTTTCCAGCAGACTTGAATCGGGTGGTTTGGGCGTAGAAAATAGCCTTCTTAGGAAGAACCCCAAAAGCCGCATCACTGTACCCGTCAATACTACAAATTGAACCAGAAAGTTTAGCCAATTCGGTCGTTTCTTTTTCATTTTTTTTTTTTTTAGGCCTCCCTGCCTTTTTTCTTTTGAATCCTTTCGGAGGATCGGTTTTACGTTTGTTAATTTGTGTGCATAATATCGAATAAATTGGACAATGTAAACTTGAGTCAACTGGGGCTTCGACCCGATTTCACAAATAGATATTCTGATCAAGTGCGGGTCTTGAAAGAAATTGATGAGATTTGCTTCTATCGGATCGAAAGAATCTTTTGAAGATGAATAGATGATAATGAAGTCATTGCCGGAACTGCTAGGCAAGACACAAAAAGAGCAATACACCACTGGTGTATTCCTTTACCAGACGCTTAATACCCAATCCGAGGAATTTCTGAATCGGAAGGACCAGGAGAACTAATCTAATCCTACCTCTTGAAAGAAATCGATGAGATTTGCTTCCATCGGATCGAGAGAATCTTTTGAAGATGATAGATGATAATGAAGTCATTGCCGGAAATACTAGGCCCACTAAAGGCACAAAAAGAGAGGGTAAGTTGAAAGTTGTCATAGAAGGAATACCTCGAGTTCAACTTTTTAGAAAGATATCTTATGATAAACCTATCATCAACGAATTCTCAAGCGTGGATACATCTGTATCCTTAACATACTGAAACGGCTACCATTACTAGTATCAAACCAATAGCGATTCATACAAGCTAAATCTTCTAATCGGTAATTCGGCCAAAGAAAAGATTTCAATTTAATGAATTGAGTTGTTTCTGTATCAAGATGCTTGCTATTAGTGAAAAGTGGACTATAGTTTTTTACGTTGTTCTCGTTGCAAAATACTTTCTTTTTACCCACAACATCCAGATTTCCCTTCCCGGAATTTAAACAAAGTAGAATTCGCAATTCTCTACGACGTCTAGGAGATAAAATGTTTTCAGGAACAAGCAAATCAGAACGATTTTCATCTATATTCCCAACCATCTTTTCCTGTTTTGTTTTTCTAATGAATTCAGAAAAATCATTCCTATCAACATTTTGTTTTTTTTGGCATTTTTGATTCGTTTTTGTATTAATAAGAATTGGATGTTTATTCTTATGGATCAGTGAAATAGCTATGGTTTGATACATAATTACTGGCCCATTCCATTTTCTAGGTCTACGAACTAGTTTGATTAGTATTTCTCCACTGTTTAGCGCTTGAGGAACTAGAATTGGAAGTTCAGGTTCACTGTCGAGAGTAGGCTTAACTTCACTTTCTAGAGTAGGTTTAAGTTCACTTTCCAGAGTAAGTTCAGGTTCACTTTCCATAATAAGTTCAGATTCACTTTCCAGAGTAAGTTCAGATTCACTTTCCAGAGTAAGTTCAGATTCACTTTCCAGAGTAAGTTCAGATTCACTTTCCAGAGTAAGTTCAGATTCACTTTCCAGAGTAAGTTCAGATTGACTTTCCAGAGTAAGTTCAGATTCACTTTCCAGAGTAAGTTTAGGTTTATGATACTTTAGAATCGACAGAGGCATTTCTTTTCTTCGAAAAAAGGATATAGCCAGTTCCTTTGGATCTCTCATCCGAAGCAGGAAACTCGAGATATTAATACCAGCTATTAAATTTTCCTCAAAAAGATTGGTCCATGTCAACTGAAAACCTCCGTAATTTTTCTTCAGGAAGATGTCTAGGTCGGTTGGCGGTTTCCACTTCTTCTTCCCTTTCTTTTTCTTCTTTTTATCTTTTTCAATGTCTGATGCGCCAGACTCTTGTTTAACATCTTGTTGTTGATTTGGTTGATTTGATTTAGGCTTCTCTTGGTTTGGTTGATTTGATTTAGGCTTCTCTTGGTTTGGTTGATTTGATTTAGGCTTCTCTTGGTTTGGTCGATTTAATCTAGGATTTTCTTGGCCAGGCGGTTTTTTTTCTTCTTGATTTTGATTCTCTAATTCAAGATCCTTTTTTTCTTTTTCTTTGGCATTTTTTTTTTCACGACTATCACGGATGTTTTGATTGGTATTAAACTCGAAAAGAAGTAATTTGATTGGTATGATCCATGGGTTCAACCCATATTTTTCATAAATAGATTTCTTACTGCGCTGAGTTTTAGTTAGTCTTGCTTTATTCATTCCCATCCAGTCAAAAAGATGGTTTTTCTTTTTTGGGGGGGATTCATTTTTGTTTTGGGATTCATTTTTGTTTTGGGATGAGTTGAATTGTTTATGAATCGCGTAATAAAAAAGATCTTTTTTTTCAATTGTATTAATTATTGGAGAATAATGAGTCGCAATCTGAGTTTTTTTATTGATCCAGGTCTCAATATGTCTCGTCTTTTTAAAACAGATGATTTGCCAATCCAAATATTTTCTATCCGAATTTTTTCTACTATATCTCCGGATAGAAAAAAAATCAGGTTTATACGTGATGTACTTCGAGGGAATCCCTTGACCTTCGTTTCCTTGGAACGGCAATCTATAAATAGAAAAATCCGTTCTTTCTCCATAATTAAGATATTTATGTGATAAAAGATCATATTTGTAATGTTTTTTTAATTTCTCTTTTTTTGTTTTAACCGATAATGAAGCTGCTTTTTCTTTTTGTTTCTCAAAAAGAATTAATTGGTTTTTTTCATATGAATCCAAACTTGGTACGTCTAGATTTTGAACCTTACGACTTTGATTGATCCGATTTCGCCACTTTTGCGACATAAATTTAGACAATCTAGTCTGAGATAAATCATATTGATAGCGGCCGCTTAACCAGTTTTTCCATTCAGTCAGTTCTGCATTTCCATGTTCTTTATGCCTTGATTCGAAATGAAATATTCCTTGTGTTCCAAAATAATTCTTTATTCGCTCTTTAAGAAAAAGAGATGTTCGGGAATATTGAAGGACAAAGTTCAAGGGATACTTGTAAATCCCTGGTCTTTGTGATAATTTGTAAAATACATATGCTTGTGACAAGGAAACTATCTCACAAAAAGTCTTTGAATTTTGATTACCAATATTATCAAACTTCTTTTTTATAGTCGAAATCCAATTCATTGGATTTTCATCAATTCCTTCGTGATTTGTTTGCTTACAGTAACTGTATGTATCAAGAATTCTTTTTTTGAATTGAAGTAATTCAAGACGCATTTCTGCAATATGGTTCGAAATACGAATGAGAATTTGAGAGAAAATACTTTCAATGAAAAATACCAAAAAAAGGCGCCCTTTCCTTATTAATCGCACATTTCTTCTTTTTACTATTTGCCAAAGGTTTTTTGAGGAGTCTAATCTTTTCTCAGCAAAACTCGCCTCGCTAGGACTAATATTTCTATCGGGTATTAAAAATTTTGTTTTCTTGTCGTTTGTTATTTTTTCAATTTGATTTCTGATTGTACTTGTCCTATCAGATAGATCCTTTATTTTTTGTTCTATAAGTGAAGATTTTGTCCAATCCATAGATTGAATTCGACTAGCCGATTCATCCAAAATCTGATTTCTTATTAGAAAATTTTTATCATTTTGAGTTTCACTCAATTCATACCCTTCCCTCACTCCAAATTTTTTATTTAGATTTCCTTTTTCAAGTTGTTTGATTTTGATAAACGGATCTAGAATCCATTTTGCCTTTTTTTTTAATAATTGAAAACTTTTTTTTTTCGCTTCTCTAATTCGTTTTTCAAATTCTTTATAAATAGGTTTAAGAGGATGAGGTTCTTCTCGGGGAGCACCAAAAGGCCGTTCCGTTTCCATTCCCCAGGTTGTTAAAAAAGAAGATTTTGCTTTTTTTCTTTTCTTTTGCATTGGATCTTTCCGTTTCTGATGGGGTCGTAGTTGAAAACTATACCGAAGACGGAAAGGGAAGAGGATTTTTATCTGCATACCGTCTGTTAACCAATTTTGCGGAAATTCTTCGGATACTGTAATGCCATTGTGAGTACATTTCACATGAATTTCTCTGCCCCGCGCCTTCCAATCTTCGTCCCAATCTTTGTACCACTCGGAGAATTTTTGGCGGAATTGAACTGGAAATAATAAAATAAGGCTAAAGTTTTTGGCTATAATCAATGAGGGTAATACAATATTTTTTCGAATAATTGAGTGGGCTAGTAACAAATAACCCCTTATTGCGTGCGCATGCGGAGTACTATCCCACAGTTCTGCTATTTCTAGTCGCTCCTCCTCCGCGTTCTCCCTTTTTTCTGCTTCGGCCTCCGCCTCGTTCTCCCTTTTTTCTGCTTCGGCCTCCGCCTCGTTCTCCCTTTTTTCTGCTTCGGCCTCCGCCTCGTTCTCCCTTTCTTGTGCCCCGTCCCCCCTTTCTTGTGCCTTGTCCTCTCCTTCTTGTGACTCGTCTTCCGCGTAATCCCAAGTTTTAACTTCTGCGCCTTTTCCTATCCAATTCCTAAAGATCCTAAAGATTGGATTCATAATTTTCAGTATTGGGGAGAAAATTGTGTCTATTCTGTCCACAAAAAGTCGGGAATGCAGATTTGTTTGAAATAGTTTCCAAGTAACGGTTTTACGTCTTTGAGCGCGTACGGATCCTTTGATTAAATCTCGATTAAAATCCGATTGTTTCGAATAACGTATTAAAATCTCCGCAGTATCCTCATCCTCCTCATCATACTCCTCTGCCTTCCCCCGCTTCGTATAAAAGTCCTTCCAATCCAAAATGAATATAGTTTTGAAGGTTCTTGAAATAATTTGAGACCAGTCTGGGTCTACTTCGTCGATTTCCTCTGAATTGTCCAGCAATTGGTATGTCCATCGAGGAACGCTTTTCCCAATTTCTTTTAGGTCAAGTCCCTCCTTTGTGTTTTTTTGAATTGTTTGATCCTTTGGTTCAGTTGTACTTGTACCGAAGAAATATTGCACTTGATTTTCCGAATCCATTTTTTCTTGGTCTGAAAATCCTGATTGTGCCTCAAATGTATCTAGTTTTTGTTCAAATTCTTGGTAATCAGGGAAAAGGCTACCATGAAACTTGTTTATCCACACTTTTTCGGTGGAATCCCCTGCAGGGGTAATTAAATAATTATTTTCCTTCTCCTTTTCCTTCTCATTTTTATTTTCCTTCTCATTTTTATTTTCCTTCTCATTTTTCTTTTCCTTCTCATTTTTCTTCTTAACGCTTCGGGGTAATTTGGGGGTTGTTCCGCGAAAGGGCCCATTCAAAAAAGAATCGTATCTTTTAGGCAAGCATTCTTGTGCAGTCTCATCATTACATAATCGAGTCCTTTTTTCGAGTCCATCCAGATCAAGAGACCCCCTTTCTAGAGCGTCAATTCGATGGAAAAGTTCGTTGCTCAGGCTATTTCTTTTTTGTTCATTGGTATAAATCCAATGATTATACAATTCATCAGAGGGGAGTTTTTCTGGTGTGTACAAAAACCCCTTTCTTTCTATCATTTCAAAAAAGGTTGACAAACTTGGTGGATATGTAAAAGAGATTCTTTGTTTTCCATCACTTCGGCATGTATAAAAAAAATAGTCTGACATTTCAGTTCTTAGAGCCTTTTGAAATCCATCACTTTTTATATATCGCAATGGTCGATTCCATCGGTTATAGTCGAAAAGAAAAGTCACAAGAGGCATTTCTGAACCGAAGAAGTCTTTCTTTTCTTTCAGTTTTTCATCTAGGTTGTTCGAATCTTCCGAAAAAGGGGAAAGGTCTGCCTCGGCAGATCCTTCTTGCCCCTGTTTAGAAGTTGTGTCTATTTCTACATCTGTTTCGTCTGCACTTTGTACCGTTGCCGAGGTTTTTTTCTTTTTCTTTTTCTTATCCGCAGTCCTAAGAGGTGACGGAATTCTGCCTAAATAGTAGACACAGGAGAGAAATAATAGAATGGTAAAGATTCGCTCCAGAGAATTTCGAAAGTCTGCCGCACGGTAACTATTCAATCTAATAGAACGATTTTGTCGTATCCAGAATAATACCAACTCAAATCCTTTCATGCACAAAATGTGACCAATGAACCAACCAACAAAACTACTTGTTAAAAATAACATCTTGTTGTTGCATCGAAACATATAAATACTTATTACTCGGGGTAAGGTCGAACTCGGCAAAACGAAATGGTTGAATAGTGGAAAAATGATATTAGTAAGGAATACAT